GTTCCTCTAATTCTATGAATTTTTCTAGAATACTCTTTTCTTGACTATCATTCAAAAAGATTTCGGATTGCCTAGTATTCCACCAATTAGTAACCCAAGATTCCAAACTTTTATTAACTGAGAGAGAAATCCACCAGGGCAAAAAGACAAGAGATGCGAGATATAAAAGAGGAGTGAACATTTTCTTTTTTGCCATTTTTTCATCTGTGAATTGGTAATGAACCCACCTCCTTCGTCGACTCTATGCTATGAGATCTAATATTTCTCTCACGCATGAGTTCTATTACAAGGTATCGAGCCAATGAATCTATTCACTGTTTTTTATTTGTGATTTCACGGTGAGTCTTTGAATCTAGAAATAATACAGAAATAGACTCAAAATTCACTTCGAATTCGAATGAAGAAATAATAAAATAAAAGAAAGAATCAAAAAATATTGTTTCCAGATATCCCAATTGTTCAAATTCGAAGCAGGTATCTCCTTTCGATGAATGCCCGAAAGAACCACTTTAAGTATTTAAGTAATGAGTATGATTAAGGTGTTGAGACGACAGAACTCCTTTTCTATGATTCTATCAAAATATCCAGTATTTCAAAAAAATTTCACTGACTATGAGTAGTCAGGAATAGAATAATTGAGGGGAATTTCTGAAAAATATTGTGATGATGAAAAATGTGCGGCAAACCAAGACAGAAATTGGTTAGTTCTCATTATAAGTTATAAGAAATCCAACTCTTTGACCATTAAGGAGTACAAAAGAAAGTATAAAAAGAAACGTCGATTGACAAAAACGAAATAATTTACAAGATATGATCTATCTGAATTTAAAGTCTCAATTCCAACAAATCTTGGACTTAAATAAAAAAATCCATTTTTGCTTTCGAAAGGGTTTTATATATGAGATGAATCTATTATTTCAATTTGTTTGTTACTTATTGTTTGTTACTTATTTTGTTAGTGAATTGAGGTAAGTAGGTTTCAATACACATAAAAGACCAGAGAAGGTTTTCTAGTCTTTTATGTGTATGTCTGCTTTGGCTCGAATGATCGTTCTGAAGAAACTTCAGTTAAGTTATGTTATAGAAAAAAGAAAGGGGATTCTTGAGTTTTTTCCTTCCTGCTAAGAAAGCATTCATTCTTCAGCCCATTTCTCAAAATACTTCAATTGGCACACGCAAGAAATAGGCCAATTCAGCAGCTTTTTGTTCAATTTCCCGTGGAGTCAAATTCTCATCAGTACGAGTCAAAGGAATGGCCCCCTGACCTCTGATGTCCATATAAAGGACACGACAAGCATAAAGACCCTCTTTAACTTCTATTCTGATGGACTGAATATCCTTTATAAAGAATCGGAGGCAGATGCGACGATTTTTTCCAGGAAATCCCCAACGAAAAATACACACTATTCCTTCTTTTCTATCGAATCGATCATAACCACTACCTACATTCCACGAAATTGTGCACCACAAATAGGAACTAATAAAGAGACCCGCGATCCCATAGAAAGACATCACGAGCCCTTGTGGAAAAAAAACGATTTGCTGAGACGGAAATAAAGATGTGAAATTTCTACCAAAATAACTGGAAGTTCCAACCAATAAGAATCCTAATGAACCTAAAAAAAGGATAATGGCCCAGCAGAAATTACTTGTTTTTCGAGACCCCGTTATAGGTTCTATCCATATATGTTCTGATCGACAACTCATACTTGATCCGGTTGCATTTTATTGCAATTGAGAGAATACCCCAAATTCATTTGACTTGACTCTTTTTGTTTCCGAAGTCACTCCCATCAACTAGCACTAGGTTGATGTGAACCTTTAGGATTAATTCATCAAATTGGTTAGATCTAAAATAATAACATACCCTTTCTCGTATGATCCCACTATAGATATTGACATACATACTATAGATATCAACATACATATAGATACGCCGACTTTTTATTTCGGCCATCCGGCAATCCTGATCTTTTTGAAAATAACTAGAATTCATTTACCCATGTTTCTGCAGGCATAAGATTCCTTTAAGAAATAATACAGAAATAGACTCAAAATTCACTTCGAATTCGAATGAAGAAATAATAAAATAAAAGAAAGAATCAAAAAATATTGTTTCCAGATATCCCAATTGTTCAAATTCGAAGCAGGTATCTCCTTTCGATGAATGCCCGAAAGAACCACTTTAAGTATTTAAGTAATGAGTATGATTAAGGTGTTGAGACGACAGAACTCCTTTTCTATGATTCTATCAAAATATCCAGTATTTCAAAAAAATTTCACTGACTATGAGTAGTCAGGAATAGAATAATTGAGGGGAATTTCTGAAAAATATTGTGATGATGAAAAATGTGCGGCAAACCAAGACAGAAATTGGTTAGTTCTCATTATAAGTTATAAGAAATCCAACTCTTTGACCATTAAGGAGTACAAAAGAAAGTATAAAAAGAAACGTCGATTGACAAAAACGAAATAATTTACATCTTTGACAGAAGCCATATGTTATATCATATTCCACTAAATAGATATCTGTGTTATGATACGAGTCTAAGTTTTGAAAAAAAAAAATGGATGAGATTTTGTCCTACCGGATCTAAACAATCTTATTTTTTTGAACATGAAGAGATAAAGAAGCCATTGCAATTGCCGGAAATACTAGGCCCACCAAAGGCACAAAAACAGAGGGAAAGTTGAAAGTTGTCATAGAATGGGTACCCCGATTGACTATTTGTACCTGTTATTATTATTTCGAAAGATATCTTATAATAATTATAATTAATTATTGTAATTATGAAATTCTTATTAATATTCTTAATTAATAATTCCTTTTATTAATAAACTTATTAATAAGTATTTAATAAATTGGAATTCTAATTAGTCTAGATCTAAGTATATCTAAGAGAGTATATACTGGACTTATTCATCTTTCTACATGACAAATATGTATGATAATCGCCTTTCTTATTCTTCTTTATCTTTTCCTCGTCTTTTGCTCTTGTCTCCCAATTTTCATTTAATAAAGAAAAAGTTTCCTACAAATTATCGAAGGATTCGTCAGAATCCGATCCAACAGGGATTCTTAGTCAAAATGAGATTCTCAAGAGATAGAAAAAGATAGAAAACTCTATATCTATCTTTTTCTATCTGTCAACAAAGAAAATGCCAATTGTCTTATTTTTACTTGGAGTCCAATAAACTAACTACTTGTTTGCTACAAATAAAATAATTGAACTTAATGTTCTGTTATACTCGAGTGATTTTGATTCAAAGTAAAAGGAAAGAAACCGTGGGACCCAAATAACTTATTCAGAATACTTTTTAAATTCTTACGTGGTATGACTAGATCGAATAACCCCTTCTCGAATAAATATTCCGTCTCTTGTGAACCTTCAGGTACTTCTTTATTCAATGTTAGTTCAATTACCCTTTTACCCGCAAATGCAATATAGGCATCGGGTTCGGCAACAATGACATCCCCCAACATACCAAAACTGGCTGTCACCCCACCGGTAGTAGGAGATGTAAGGATTGATATATAGAACAACTTTTTCTTTGTTTGAAAATCATATAAAGAAGAAGATATTTTAGCCATTTGCATCAAGCTCAAACTTCCTTCTTGCATGCGTGCCCCCCCGGAAGCACACACTATAATAAGAGGTAGAGCTTGATTAGTGGCATACTCAACCAAACGGGTTATTTTCTCCCCGACTACGGATCCCATACTACCCCCCATAAACCCAAACTCCATAACCCCCATTGCTGTGGGAATACCATTTAATTGGCATAGGCCGGTTTGAATAGCCTCAGTTAATCCTGTCTTTTTTCGATAAGAATTGACACGATCTATATAAGGATCCTCCTCCGAATGAAATTCAATGGGATCTAGAGAGGCCATCTTTTCATTCATAGGATCCCAAGTATCCGGATCGATCAAAAGTTTGAGTCTCTCTGAACTATTCATTTTCAAATGAAATCCACATCCTTCACAAAGATACAATCTTTCTTTCAAAAATCTCCTATAATTTAATGTATAACACTCATCGCACATAAGCCACAAATGCTTGTATTTGTGAGTGTAATTCTTCCTAGGATTAGGATCACTTCCAGAGTCAGAGTCATCCTCCCGAGGATCACCCCCATAGCTAGGGTCATCCTCCTGAGGATCACCCCCATAGCTAGGGTCATCCTCCTGAGGATCACCCCCATAGATAGGGTCATCCTCCTGAGGATCACTCACCCCCATAGCTAGGGTCATCCTCCTGAGGATCTCTCTCTACTATAGAGAAAGCCTCCCTATAGCTCCTTACTATATGCCAAGCCTCCTTAAGATAGTTGTCTATCTTCTTCATATCGTTTCGAGCACTTGGGTCATTCTTCGGAAAATATTTAGCCTCTAATTCATTTAGCTCAAGGCGAACCTCCTCCAGAAGTTTCTCCTCAGGATCAACTATAGAGCGAAAGTCACCGTTCTTATAACTCGCTAGTATAGCTAGAACCTCCTTCTCATGTTTTATGAACTTTTCGAAATCGTCTGTAATGGAAGGGCGGCCATTCGGAAAATATTTATATAGTCGAGTGCGAATCATAGCCATAGCAATATGCTTCTCTATTTCAACACGAAAGGAAAAGACAGTATAAAGGATGGGTCGAAAGAGTTGTGATACTTGGCTTATCTCGACCCAAGAAAACTTCCGAATAGAAAAGTAAATAAAGAATATATCAATCCTAAGGATCCATATAATTGTGGATCCAACACAACAACAGAGTATCTATTTAAAATCTATCCAATAGCATCTTTGTGTTCGGCTCAATCCTTTTAGTAAAAGATTGGGCCGAGTTTAATTGAAATTCAATTAAGAGAATGAACGGTACTTACTGGATTACAAAGTATCCATTGCTTGAAATTCAAATTTGATCTCCTTCCATACCTCACAAGCAGCAGCTAGTTCAGGACTCCATTTGCAAGCCCTACGGATAATTTCATTACCGTCACGAGCAAG